TCCAATAGTAGTGATCAACATTAACATAATAGAAGTAAGTGGATCAATCAAGTAGCCAAATTCTAAAGAAAAATCATTATCGAGGGTCCAAGACCATACATATTGATAGATAGAACTGGTATTTATTTGCTGAATAGACAGATTAGTTGCAAAAATCATGACTATACTTAACAATAAAATACTCGGAAAAGCCCACATACGACGAAGATTTTTTGTTGCTGTCGGAAAAAGAAGAAGTCCCACTCCTATTAACATAGGAACCAGAAGTGGAAGGAAAGGTATGATCCACGCATATTGATATGTCTGTTCCATAAAAAGTATTTTTTTAATTCTTAATTAATATTAATTGTTTCCGATTCACCGAACCTTACCTCTTTTGAAAGGAGTCAATAAAAAAATGAAGATATGCACTAACTTAAACTGCCTTAAATAGAATTTAAATTTCTTTTTACTTATTCTTTTTCTTTCTGAGTTTCTGATAAATATTTCAAATATTCAAATCAAGAAGTTACAATTGGTCAAATCATATGAAAGAAAGAGATTAATGACTAGTCTCCTTGGAATTTGAAAACTCGAGTCAAATTAGACATATTTTTCATCCATTTTATCCAGTCTTTTAGATTTTTAGAAAAAAAATATTATCTAGAAAAGAAATACATAATGAATTAGAAAAGTGTAGACTTTTTTTTTGAACAATAGATGTCTTTCACATCCAGCTATACCAATGAGTAATCTCTTAATTTTAATTTAAATGGCAGTTCCAAAAAAACGTACTTCTGCATCAAAAAAGCGTATTCGTAAAAATTTTTGGAAAAGGAAGGGGTATTGGGCAGCGTTAAAAGCATTTTCCTTAGGGAAATCTCTTTCTACCGGGAATTCAAAAAGTTTTTTGTACGACAAACAAATAAAATAAGTAATAAAACATAACACATTGGAATAATCTGAATCGGCCTGACTCAAAAATTGACTCATTGCATTTCAAAATAAAATTACCGAATTCCATTCCCTGTTGAGCTAATCGATAGGAAATGGAATTCGTTCCGCTCTTAGAATATGTAGAAGAAGAATTCTTCTGTTTACCTTACCGAATTCAAAAAAAAAAGTTTATTTTTGTTGACAAAAAAACACAAGATACTAAAAAGAAATTTTAGTATATTTTATCATTTCCAAGCCGAGGAATCTTATTTCCCCATCAGCCTATTTGTTACAATACTATAAGGTTTTCTTTTTTCTATAGATCCACTTTTTCCGTATATCTGTATAGAAGTGCATATAGAAAATCTTTCGTTACTAAAATCATTAAACCTAATTGATTAAAATTCTAAACTTTTTTGTGCAACTTTATTACTTTTGAATTTTCTCTGAAGTCTTCTAGACTATAAACCCCCATATATCTCTCGCCATCAATCCAGGCAAAAACCCTTAGTGAATATATTCTGGATAAATTATGTGTCAATTTTGAATGATCCAAAATAGGTTCTTTTTTTATGTTCATTGATAAAATAGATTTTTTTTGTTTCACTTTTTGAACTCAAATAAATCAAAAACAGTTCATTAAAAGAAAAATGTTTTTTTGGGGGGTTCTATCCCTTAATTCATAGTAGGACGATCGAGTTTTACAAGAGTTCAAATAAAATACACAATAAAACTAAGACCCTAAGCTAAAATAATGAACCTTCAAATACCTATTTGAACGGATTTTTATTCATCAATTTGAATCTTTCCTAAAAAATATTCCACCCAATTGAATTCTTAAATCTAGACGATTGCTTATTCATAGGCTATTATGAGTTCAAGACAAGCCGCTATGGTGAAATTGGTAGACACGCTGCTCTTAGGAAGCAGTGCGAGAGCATCTCGGTTCGAGTCCGAGTAGTGGCATATCATCTCCTAAAAAAAGTAAATAGATCCTATAATGAATTCAATTGCCGATTTCTATTTTATAATTAAGGGACTCTTTTTTATGATATTTTCAACCTTAGAGCATATATTAACTCATATTTGTTTTTCGATCGTTTCAATTATAATTACAATTCATTTGATAACCTTTTTAGTCGATGAAATCGTAAAAGTATATGATTCATCCGAAAAGGGCATGATAATGACTTTTTTCTGTATAACAGGATTATTAATTACTCGTTGGATTTATTCGAGACATTTTCCACTAAGTGATTTATATGAATCGTTAATCTTTCTTTCATGGAGCTTTTCCCTTATTCATATAGTTCCGTATTTCAAAAAAAATCCAAATCTTCTAAGCACAATAATTGGACCGAGTGCTATTTTTACCCAGGGCTTTGCTACTTCAGGTCTTTTAACTGAAATACACGAATCCACAATATTAGTACCCGCTCTTCAATCTGAGTGGCTAATAATGCACGTAAGTATGATGATACTAGGCTATGCGGCCCTTTTATGTGGATCATTATTATCAGTATCACTTCTAGTCATTACAATTAGAAAAAAGAGAAAGGTTTTTGCTACGAGTAATTATTTAGTA